GATTAGATACCCCACTATGCTTAGCCCTAAACCCAGATATTTAACACACAAAAATATCCGCCAGAGAACTACGAGCATAACGCTTAAAACTCTAAGGACTTGGCGGTGCCTTAAACCCCCCTAGAGGAGCCTGTTCTATAATCGATAATCCACGATCCACCTCACCATCTCTTGCCAGTACCGCCTATATACCGCCGTCACTAGCCTACCCTATGAAGGATATAAAAGTAAGCAAAACAGCCAACAATAGCTAATAAGTCAGGTCAAGGTGTAGCTAACCGAGATGGAAGAAATGGGCTACATTTTCTAAACTAGAAATTATCTCACGGAAAGAACCATGAAACAAGTTCTACAAGCAGGATTTAGCAGTAAACAAGGATTAGAATGCCCAATTTAAGCCGGTCCTAAGGCACGCACACACCGCCCGTCACCCTCCTCAAATCAACATCACCTATAAATAAAACCACAACAAACAAACAGATGAGGCAAGTCGTAACAAGGTAAGTATACCGGAAGGTGTACTTGGAACATTCAAAATATAGCTTAAATCAAAAGCATTCRGCTTACACCTGAAAAATGTCCCCTAAAACAAGACTATTTTGAGCAACAATCTAGCCCAACCAACTAACACAAATACAACAAAACAAAACCATCCCACCAAGAACAACCAAAACATTTTCACTGCCCCAGTATAGGAGATAGAAAAGACAAAGTTGGAGCAATAAAGACAGTACCGCAAGGGAAAGATGAAAAACAATGAAACATTCACCAAGCCCTAGAAAGCAAAGATTAACCCTTATACCTTTTGCATCATGGTTTAGCAAGCACATCCAAGCAAAGAGACCTAAAGCTTGAACCCCCGAAACTAAGTGAGCTACTTAAAGGCAGCCCCATCAGGCTAAATCCGTCTCTGTGGCAAAAGAGTGGAGAGACCTATAAGTAGAAGTGAAAAGCCTAACGAACCTAGTGATAGCTGGTTGCTCAACAAAAGAATACAAGTTCAACCTTAAACCTCCTACAAAACATCTCAAAGTGTAAAAGAAAAGTTTAAGATATATTCAATCGAGGTACAGCCCGATTGAAAAAGGACACAACCTAAAACGAAGGACAAAATACCAAAATATTCACCACCGTAGGCCTTAAAGCAGCCATCACCAAAGAAAGCGTCAAAGCTCCACCACCAAAAAACATAAACAACAAACTTTTTTCCTCCAGACAACATTGAGCTATTCTACTCCAATAGAAGAACTAATGCTAAAATGAGTAACAAGAAGAACAGAACTTCTCTACGCGCTAGCTTAAATCATAACAGACAAACTACTGATTATTAACAGCCATACTATAAAACCAACAACACTTAAAACACCCTATAAAACAAACTGTTAACCCAACACAGGAGCGCATATAAGAAAGATTAAAATTTGTAAAAGGAACTAGGCAAACCAAACGAGCCCGACTGTTTACCAAAAACATAGCCCCCAGCAAGAACATAAGTATTGGGGGTAATGCCTGCCCAGTGACACTGTTAAACGGCCGCGGTATCCTAACCGTGCAAAGGTAGCGTAATCACTTGTCTTTTAAATAAAGACTAGAATGAATGGCCAAACGAGGCTCTACCTGTCTCTTACAAATAATCAGTGAAATTGATCTTCCCGTGCAAAAGCGGGGATAACACTATAAGACGAGAAGACCCTGTGGAACTTCAAATATAAAATCAACTATCACCAACACCCACCCACGGGCCTTATACCAAATAGCACCTGATTTTTATTTTCGGTTGGGGCGACCTCGGAACAAAACAAAACCTCCGAAAAATAAAAAACCCTTTAAACCTAGAACAACAGTTCAAAGTGCTTCCGGCAAAACGATCCAATACACTTGATCAACGAACCAAGCTACCCCAGGGATAACAGCGCAATCCCATCCTAGAGTCCCTATCGACGATGGGGTTTACGACCTCGATGTTGGATCAGGACATCCTAATGGTGTAGCCGCTATTAAGGGTTCGTTTGTTCAACGATTAACAGTCCTACGTGATCTGAGTTCAGACCGGAGCAATCCAGGTCGGTTTCTATCTATAAACTTTCAGTCTTTTCCAGTACGAAAGGACCGAAAAGACAAGGCCAATATCAAAAACAAGCCTTACCTTACATTAGTGAAAACAACTTAACTAATAATAAGACAAAAACCTCTGCCCAAAAAAAGGGCCAAATTGGGATGGCAGAGCCAGGTACAAATGCAAAAGGCCTAAACCCTTTATCCAGGGGTTCAATTCCCCTTCCCAATCCATGAAAACACTCCTATCTAACCTCATACCTCCATTAATATATGTAATCCCAATCCTAATTGCCGTAGCCTTCTTCACCCTAATTGAACGAAAAGTACTAGGCTACATACAACTTCGAAAAGGCCCAAACATTGTAGGACCATACGGACTATTACAACCAGTAGCAGACGGAGTAAAACTATTCATTAAAGAACCAATCTACCCACTAAACTCATCAATCACACTATTCACCATATCCCCAATCCTAGCCCTATTACTAGCACTATCAATTTGACTCCCATTTCCAATTCCATTCCCCCTAGCTGACCTTAACCTAGGCATCCTATTCCTAATCTCCATTTCCAGCCTAATGGTCTACTCAATCCTATGATCAGGGTGAGCCTCAAACTCAAAATATGCCCTAATAGGGGCCCTACGAGCAGTAGCCCAAACCATCTCATACGAAGTAACCCTAGGAATCATCCTACTCTCCCTAGTCCTCTTCTCAGGGGGCTTTAACATACAAACATTTATAGTAACACAAGAACCAATATACCTAATATTCTCCTCCTGACCACTCATAATAATATGATATATCTCCACATTAGCCGAAACCAACCGAGCACCATTCGACCTAACCGAAGGCGAATCCGAACTCGTGTCAGGATTCAACGTCGAATATGCCGCCGGACCATTCGCCTTATTCTTCCTAGCAGAATACTCAAACATCCTAATAATAAACACCTTGACCGCCATCCTATTTTTAAACCCTGCCCACACCAACAACATCCCAGAATTATTCTCAATATCATTAGCCTCAAAAACAATACTATTATCAATGGGATTCCTATGAATCCGAGCCTCCTACCCCCGATTCCGATACGACCAACTAATACACCTACTATGAAAAAACTTCCTCCCAATCACCCTAGCATTATGCCTATGACACATTTCAATACCAACCGCCTTATCAGGGCTACCCCCAATACCATAGGACACGTGCCTGAACCAAAGGATCACCTTGATAGGGTGAATAATAGAGGTTAAAACCCCCTCGTCTCCTTAGAAAAATAGGAATTGAACCTATACCAGAGAGATCAAAACTCCCTATACTTCCATTATACTATATTCTAGTAAAGTCAGCTAATTAAGCTCTTGGGCCCATACCCCGAAAATGTCGGTTAAAATCCTTCCTATACTAATGAACCCGTATGCAAACACAATCATTACCACAAGCCTAATCATAGGACCACTACTGACAATTTCCAGCAACCACTGAATCCTAGCATGAACCGGCCTAGAAATCAGCACCCTAGCCGTCATCCCACTAATCGCTAAACAACACCACCCACGAGCAATCGAAGCCGCCATCAAATACTTCCTGACACAGGCAACTGCCTCAACACTAATTCTATTCTCCAGTATTATTAATGCATGAACACTAGGCCAATGAAGCATCACACAAATATCTAACAACATCTCATGTACAATCCTTACCACAGCCCTAGCCATTAAACTAGGGCTAGCCCCATTCCATTTTTGATTACCAGAAGTACTTCAAGGAACCACCACAACAACAGCCCTAATCTTAACCACCTGACAAAAACTAGCACCATTATCCCTACTAATAATAACCGCCCAGTCCATAAACACACCACTAATACTAACACTAGGACTCACATCCACCATCATCGGAGGATGAAACGGACTAAACCAAACCCAATTACGAAAAATCATAGCATTTTCCTCCATCGCCCATCTAGGATGAATAATCACAATCCTCACCCTGTCCCCAAAACTTACACTACTTACATTCTACACATACATCGCCATAACCTCTACAATATTCCTAATAATTAAACTCCTAGAAACAAACAAAATCTCTGTAATAATAACATCATGAACAAAACTCCCTACACTAAACACTATAAT